CCCAATCCTTGTTTTGCAAGTTTATAATTGAGGAGTATATCCCTTCTTATTATTAATCTAAGAAATGAAATACTAATAAAAATTCCCTCTTGACAGTGATATATGTTGTATATGTAAATCCTAGATGTGAAACTAGGCATAAATCGTAGTATAAAACACAAAAATCCATAAAAAAAGAAATAAAGATTGGTTGAACTTGAAAATTTCATCATTCAATGTGTAGTGTAAATGATTGAATTGGATTCATTTGAGTGGTACAAACTAAATCGAATGCTAACTCCATTTATTTATTATTGAATTAACTGATCAATTTGATATCGGACATATTTTTTTCGGTACTATTCAAAAATTTCGACATATTTTACTTTATTATTATGAGAATAAATCCTACTACTTCTGGTCTTGGCGTTTCCACGCTTGAAGAAAAAAACCTAGGGCGTATCGCTCAAATTATTGGCCCGGTATTGGATGTCGTTTTTCCCCCCGGCAAAATGCCTAATATTTATAATGCTTTAGTAGTTAAGGGTCGAGATACTGTCGGTCCACAAATTAATGTTACTTGCGAGGTACAACAATTATTAGGAAATAATCGAGTTAGAGCTGTCGCTATGAGTGCTACAGATGGGCTGATGAGAGGGATGGAAGTGATTGACACGGGAACTCCTCTAAGTGTTCCAGTCGGAGGAGCTACTCTTGGACGAATTTTCAATGTTCTTGGGGAGCCTGTTGATAATTTAGGTCCCGTAGATACTCGCACAACATCTCCTATTCATAGATCTGCGCCTGCCTTTATACAGTTAGATACAAAATTATCAATCTTTGAAACAGGAATTAAAGTAGTGGATCTTTTAGCTCCCTATCGCCGTGGAGGAAAAATAGGGTTATTTGGAGGAGCTGGAGTAGGTAAAACAGTACTCATCATGGAATTGATCAACAACATTGCCAAAGCTCATGGAGGCGTATCCGTATTTGGCGGAGTAGGCGAACGTACTCGTGAAGGAAATGATCTCTACATGGAAATGAAAGAATCTGGAGTGATTAATGAAAAAAATATTGCAGAATCAAAAGTGGCTCTAGTCTATGGTCAAATGAATGAACCCCCGGGAGCTCGTATGAGAGTTGGTTTGACTGCCCTAACCATGGCAGAATATTTCCGGGATGTTAATGAGCAAGACGTACTTTTATTCATCGACAATATCTTTCGTTTCGTCCAAGCAGGATCAGAAGTATCCGCCTTATTAGGGAGAATGCCTTCTGCAGTAGGTTATCAACCTACACTTAGTACAGAAATGGGTTCTTTGCAAGAAAGAATTACTTCTACCAAAGAGGGATCCATAACTTCGATCCAAGCAGTTTATGTACCTGCGGACGATTTGACCGACCCTGCTCCTGCCGCGACATTTGCACATTTAGATGCTACTACCGTACTATCAAGAGGATTAGCTGCCAAAGGTATTTATCCGGCAGTGGATCCTTTAGATTCCACGTCAACTATGTTACAACCTCGGATTGTTGGCGAGGAACATTATGAAATTGCGCAAAGAGTTAAGCAAACTTCACAACGTTACAAAGAACTTCAAGACATTATAGCTATCCTTGGGTTGGACGAATTATCCGAGGAGGACCGTTTAACTGTAGCAAGAGCACGAAAAATTGAGCGTTTTTTGTCACAACCCTTCTTCGTGGCAGAAGTATTTACTGGTTCTCCAGGTAAATATGTTGCTCTCGCAGAAACAATTAAGGGGTTTCAATTGATTCTTTCCGGAGAATTAGATGGTCTTCCCGAGCAGGCCTTTTATTTGGTGGGTAACATTGATGAAGCTACCGCGAAAGCTATGAACTTAGAAGGGGAGAGCAATTTGAAGAAATGACCTTAAATCTTTGTGTACTGACTCCTAATCGAATTATTTTGGATTCAGAAGTGAAAGAAATCATTTTATCTACTAATAGTGGCCAAATTGGTGTATTACCAAACCATGCCCCTATTGCTACAGCTGTAGATATCGGTCTTTTGAGAATACGCCTCAATGACCAATGGTTAACTGTGGCTCTGATGGGCGGTTTCGCTAGGATAGGTAATAATGAGATCACTATTTTAGGAAATGATGCAGAGATGAGTACTGACATTGATCCGCAAGAAGCTCAACAAGCTCTTAAAATAGCTGAAGCTAACTTAAGTAGAGCTGAAGGTAAGAAACAGGCAATTGAGGCGAATCTAGCTCTCAGGCGGGCTAGAACACGAGTGGAGGCTATCAATAATATTTCCAATAAATAAAAATAATCAATCAAAAGAAGTTTTTTATCTTTAGAAGTGGAAGTTATTTATTATACTATACATACCCCATTTAAATTCTGCTAATTGAAATGGAATACAGTTAAAGTCTAATCTGATACAACTAAAAGAAAAAGTATGGTAGAAAAACTTATTAGATACCATTGACTCCGGTATCTAATGAGTTCTACCTACTATTGGATTTGAACCAATGACTCCCGCCGTATG